ATGAAACCACACCGAAAAATGCCATTGCCAAAAAGTGACAAGGTAAAATTTCCATTTCTTCATGAAAATGAATGTCCCTTTTGAAGCCAGAATGGATCTTTTTTGATACCTAATATAATGCATGAAAGGTTCCTTGACCAACCGCGGGTTTGCCCCCCAATCCTTAATTTTAACAAAGACGTTCACAAGACGTTCTATTTTTATATAGAAATAGATTCGTTCAAGAAAAACTCCAGAAGATGTTGATCGTAAATGAAAAGATTGGTTACGTAGAAAGACGAAAATGGATTCATATTCACATACGTGAGAATTATATAAGAATAAGAATAATCTTTTATTTTTTTTTGAAGAAGGGGAACTGGCTTTCTTTGGAATAAGAAGACTATTCCAATTACAATATTCATTGAGAAAGACTCGTAATAAATGCAAGGAGGAAGCATCTTTTACGCAATAGCGAAGGATTTGAACCAAGATTTCCACATGAACAGGGCGAGGTATTACCATATCTAACACAAAATTAAAATGTGAAAAAGTGTCCTCGAAAAAGGGAAATATTGAATGAATTGATCGTAAATTCTGAGATTTTCCTATCTTGTTCGTTTCCCCTTCTAGACAGGATAGGAATTGTAAAGAAAATGGAATTTCGACAATAAAAGCAAACCCCTCTGATATGATTTGAGAATACAAATTCTTGTTGCGCCCCCAAAATGGATTTTGGTTAGAATCATTAGGAGAAATCAGAAAATGATTCTGTTGATACAGTCGAGTAATTAACCGTTTCACAATCAGTAAACTGGATTTATTGTCATAACCCGGATTTTCCGACAAAATCAATTTACTCAAAGCACGATTATGAGCAAATGCATAAATATACTCCTGAAAGATAAGTGGATACAGGAAGTCATGTTGTTCAGATCTCTCCAGCTGTAAATATCTTTGGATTTCCTCCATTTGAAATTCGATTTGAATTAAAGGTAGAAGATTGGGGAGTTATCAAATGATACATAGTGCGATACAGTCAAAACAAGGTATTCTGTAAAAATCGATACCTCGGGGACAGATAAACTAATCAACAGATTCTCTACCCTCTCCTTTTTCCATCCATTTCATTTAATTCGTCTATGTTTGTGTTATAGAATAACAAGATGGTTAGAAATCTTTTATTTTTTAAACCGAATCGCTCTTTTGATTTCGGAAAAAACTTTCTTTATCAATATACTGCTTCTTTTACACACGCATCTTCAGTCCATAATGGAGAATGTAAATAGTTAGGATTCATTAAAAAAAATAGAATCCACTCGTGGAGTGATAAGTGCTTCCCGTATCAGGCACCAATTTCTTTTTAACGTCTAGTTAGATCGGGAAATTATTCAAATTAAGAACAGAAGCCGGTTGCTTTTTCTTTCTGATAATTAATTGAAGCCACAGGGCTCCTATCCATTTATTCATTCGACCCAACTTTCTTTTGTTCCGTTCCAAGAATTCGAAAAAGGTTTTATACCAATCCGATAAGAATGAAATATCCTCAGAACTCTCCATTGATACGACATGCTATTTTTTCCATTTATTCCCTTTCAGGATCAGTCGCGGTCTTCCAAAGTTTACCAAGGTTACGGACGAATTCGTCACTTCATCCAAATGTGTAAAAGATTCTAGCCGCACTTAAAAGCCGAGTACTCTACCGTTGAGTTAGCAACCCGAAAAAAAAACAAACATAGATTAAACAAAACCTCAACAAAGGGTGTATAGATACAATCAAATTCAATTAAATTGATTTTAAACAAAGAGAAAAAAAGATATTATACAAACTAATCAAACCCATGAGTTAACAAATCTAAAAAAAAAAAACAGATTTTATAATGGATTCAAAACATAAAAATGAAGTGATTCGATGAAAATACAAGAAATTGTCAGATAAAATAAAAGAAAAAAAAAGATACAGCATTGTGAAAATGGATAGAGCATCTCTTATGTTATCTAGCTTTCTTTCAATCAAAAAAACCTCTTGTATCAAAGAAAACATCATTTGAATAAGATAAAGTAACAAAACTATGGGACAAAAAGAAATAGACCCGGATCGCTTATCACGATGAATTATATTTGTTCAATACACTGTTGTCAATATAAATGTTGAGAAAAGAATATATTGGAAAAGAGAAATTACATGAAATAAAATCCTTTTTTAAATCCTTTGAATTTCAATTTAACAATGAAATACAATAATATTCAAAATTGTCTTGGATTGACACTACATATCTAATCTACATAGATAGAAAAAGTATAAATCGAAGAATAAAAAAGGAAGAATTCAAAAAAAATATCGGATTTTTTAGTCCCTAATGCTAATGTATTTGATCAATCTAAGTGGACTAAGCAAAGTAGATTCCTTGTTCTTGCTTAGTCGAGTTCCAATGAAAACCACACAATTAAATAAAGGAAATGCGGAAATTTGATATTTATAAGATCAATCAATTTGGTCATTCTAGACCATCTAGACCATACCATAAGATTCGACAGAATCTATGATAAATAAATATGAATATGGAAGAAAAAAAGAAAAAGGGGGGCAAGTAGAAAAAAGTTAGACAAAGTTATATACAAGTCGCTACCCCCCCTGGTATTTCTTTAATTGAATTTCATTTGATTAGGCGGAAGTTCCTTAAAAACTTCGGCTTTCTTTAAAAGATTCTGAACAGTTCCCGTGGGTTGAGCACCCCTTTCAAGGAAATATAGAATAAGAGGAACATTTAAAAAAGTTTGATTCTTCATTGGATCATAAAAGCCCACCCTTCTAAGATCTTTTCCTTCTCTTCGGGATCGAACATCAATTGCAACGATTCGATAGATGGCTCATTGGGATAGATGTAGATGAACAATACCCCCCCTAGAACCGTATAGGAAGTTTTCTCCTCGTACAGCTCGCGAAAAAATGATTTGATTCGAAGTTTTGTCTATATATGCAATTCTAATAAATTAAATGACAAATGCGCCCATAAAATAAATTAGACTATGATTTCAGTCTTTTTTTCTTCCTGAAAATGAAAAATAAACCATTCGTACTCATAACTCAAGTTGGATAACTCTCAAATAGTTCAAAGGAAAAATCTTTAGTCAATTTCATTTATTGAGTCGTCTTTACTCCCTTTTGTTTGTCTCGTTTAAACCATTTCAAATTCTATTTGGATTCTTTAGTCCGATCCAGTTATTGAGACGATTGAGACAATTAAAAGGGTGTTTCCTTGTTCTTAGATCCTTTCCTTACTTTTAATCATTGGGTTTAGACATTACTTCGGTGTTTCTTAATTCTTTCAAAATAAAATGGCAGCAACATACCCCCTTTTGATTTCTTTCGATCAAAAAATCCTATGGACAGTCGATTCCCACGTGATACACTTTGAATCGAAAAATTGGAATCAATTTCAACAAGTTTTGCTTTTGAATTGGAAACTTGCTCGAATTGGATCCTTTCGATTCCTATATATGTTCGATATATTTACGAAGTTGTTACTCCAATTGATTGGCATTAACCCTAGATCCTTGCCCCCGAGAAATGAATTAATATTTTCTATTCGAGCTCCAGCGTGCACTATTTACAACCCAACAAAAAACGAAGGGTTCGGGTGTAACAGAACAAACAATGTCGAGCCAAGAGCACCCTTATTCCTAGACAAATCAAAAATGGTGGATGTAAAAATCCACAACGGATCGTGTCCTTCAAGTCGCACGTTGCTTTCTACCACATCGTTTCAAACGAAGTTTTACCATAACATTCCTCTAATTTGGAACCGGTATGAAATTGATTCAATTATGGAATCATGAATAGTCAGTGGTTCAGCTGTCCATAGACATCGTAATCTAGACTTTTCTTCTATATATGAATATATGATATGTGGAACTATTTTTCTGAAAAAGTCTTAGCAAGACGGCATTTTTAACATACATAAATAATATATAGATCCGAGAAAAAAATAGAAATAGAGAAACGAATAACTTTTCACTTTTTGAATCTGCATCTTCAAGTGACTCAATAGGATAGATTAAATGATTTCTTACTTTTTCAAAGCTTCCACGTACAAGGAATCTTTCGAATTGAAAAGGTTTCCTATTTCTACATCATTATTATTATTAAATGGAATTTGAAGAAAATTGGACAATAAGCATCACCTTTTATCTTTATAGGAGGATCGGTCGTTCTTTTTGAATTGACTCATCACTGATTGAATTTCAAATATAAATTTGAAAGGGGAGGTTCTTCGTATCTATCAGATAGACTGAACAATTGTCACTGTTATAGATATTCTAGATTATCGAATATCTATAATTTTAGTTTAAATAATTTAAGGATTACAAATCTTTTTCACAAAGAACCAAAAATTTTCTTGTCATTGAAATAGAATGATACGTAACATTTATATAATTATATTATACGATTGATATGTATTTGGTTTAAATGGGGTTGAGGAATATTGACTCTTGTGAGAAAGTGAATACAAAGGGATAGGATAAATAACCCCTGCCTCAAGCCTTAAATAGATAATAGATTTCTAATTTTTCATTCGAGTCAAACACGAAATACCTAAATCAAATTAGATTCAAAGAAAAAACATCAGCTCCATAACATATTTCTATATAATATGGAACTTGATCATTTATTAATGAAATTGGAACAGACACAGATATTCAAATTAATATGGATTAACTCCTACCCACTCCCCTATTTCTTTCTATAGTAATAATGGAGCATAAAAAATGGACTGCGCTGGGACGGAAGGATTCGAACCTCCGAATAGCGGGACCAAAACCCGTTGCCTTACCACTTGGCCACGCCCCATTTCAATTTCTAATCGACACTAAGAAACAATAATATTGGTATTGCTTGTTTGTCAACTCGAGTCCAAATATCTATAGATCTATAGAATCGATTGGTACTAGGCTTTTGATACATATAGATATAGAATTCAACTTAATTTATTGATCATTACATAGAATTCAATTAAGATATTGTATGAAAGTATGATTTCTTCTATCCTCCTTTGAGAATTGGAGGATTTTTGGTTGGGTGGATTCAAAGAAAAAGAAGGGTTTTTGTCTACCTTACTTACTTTCTTTTTCCTTATAGCAAAAACGCAACCAAAATGCAATTATCTCCAATAAAAAAATGTCTGTTATGCTTAATATCGTTAGTTTGATCTGTATTTGTATTAATTCTCCCTTTTATTCGAGTAGTTTTTTCTTCGGCAAATTGCCCGAAGCCTATGCTTTTTTGAATCCAATCGTGGATGTTATGCCAGTCATACCTTTGTTTTTTTTTCTCTTAGCTTTTGTTTGGCAAGCTGCTGTAAGTTTTCGATGAGATCCTGAATAATAATATCCTAGAAAATGTATGATTTCCTCGATAAAAAAAATTCTAACAATTGAAAAAATAAGATAAGTTTTAGAGTATGAACCCTCGATTCACACGCTGAAATTCGTGTATAGTCGACAAAACCCAGGCTTACCCTCATTTCCTCATTTTTGACCCCTTTCCAGTGAAAGACCCTAACCCTATTAGGGTCTCCCACAATATAATATCTAATTTGGATATAAACCGAAATTTGGGTTAATAAAAAACAAATGAATTTGTGACAATGTATTTCTAGAAAAACCCCATTTCTTTAGGATATGTGGTAGAAAACATAGAAGATCTATTCTCTTTTTTTTTTTGCAAAAAAACCATCTTGGAGATTGTGTAATGCTTACTCTGAAACTATTCGTTTATACCGTAGTGATATTTTTTGTGTCTCTCTTTATCTTTGGATTCCTATCTAATGATCCAGGGCGAAATCCTGGACGTGAAGAATAAAATACAGGGGGTTTTCCTTGGTTTTAGTTAATTTTCAAATTTTCTTAGGATTTTATCTATTCTACACGTTTCACTAAGATTTTCAAAATTTGAAAAAAACCAAATAAATTCATCAACGGAAAGAGAGGGATTCGAACCCTCGGTACGAATAACTCGTACAACGGATTAGCAATCCGACGCTTTAGTCCACTCAGCCATCTCTCCCAATTGAAAAAGATAATTACTACATTACACATAATGTAAAGAATCTTTCTTCTTTCTCTATTCTATTATATAGAGATCCATAAATCGGGAATTTCCTTTATCTAAAAGATGGGCTCGACCGCCCGAACAATCGAACTAAAAAAAAAAAAAATCAGCAAGACCCTTTTGTGTTGATTTAGTTCGAAAGGCCCTTCTTATTCTCATGGCCCGGCCCGGTCAGTACCTAGCCGGGCTCTTTTTTTTGTTCCAACGAATTATAATGATTTATCTGATATCTCATTTGAAAACAAAAAAAACTTTTGTTATTATATTATTATATGCAATTGAATATTTTATATTCAAGCAACAAAAAAAAGAACAAAGACTATTTACATTCTTTTTCTTGTTATATTTTACCAAACTCAAAAAGAAACTATCGATTCTTCCACCATTTTAATTTGGATCTCCCCGCAAAAAAAAGTGCAACGTTCTCATTTTGATGATTCTTTGATGATCCTATCTTGATCATGCTCAATGATCTTGTTCGACAAAAGATCCATTTGTATACAATAATCATATTGTAGCGGGTATAGTTTAGTGGTAAAAGTGTGATTCGTTCTATTAACTGTTAATAGTTAAAGGGTCTTTCGGTTTTATTCATATTCCGACCAAAAACTTTATTTCTTAAAAAGATTTAATCCTTTACCTCTCAATGAGAAATTCGAGAAAAAAATACGAATTCTCGTGATTTGTATCCATGCGTCACTTATAAATTGAAAAGTTGGATTATGAAATTGCGAAACATAATTTTTGAATTGGACCAAAAATTCCAATTGAATAAGTATGAGTAAAGGATCCATGGCAGAAGATAGAAAGTCCATTTTGAATCGTAACTAAATCTTCCATTTTTTTTTTCTAAAGAAATAAATTGGAGCAAAATAGCTATTCAACGACGACTTTGGTTTACTAGAGACATCGACATATTGTTTTAGCTCGGTGGAAACAAAATCCTTTTCCTTAGGATCCTCTCAAATAGAAATAGAGAACGAAGTAACTAGAAAGATTGTTAGAATCACCTTCTTCTAGAAGGATCATCTAGAAAGCGATTCATTTTGTTTGTATTCAAACAAAAAGCTGACGTAGGTGTTATGGGTATCTTTTTGTTCATTTTGTTCACATCTTAGATCTATGAATTTACTCATATTCCATAAAGGAGCCGAATGAAACCAAAGTTTCATGTTCGGTTTTGAATTAGAGACGTTCAAAGCAATGAATTGAACGTCGACTATAACCCCTAGCCTTCCAAGCTAACGATGCGGGTTCGATTCCCGCTACCCGCTTATTTCCTTTTTTCTAAATATTCTATTCGAATTCTATTCTAGAATAGATAAAATCTATTTTAATTACGATTAGTGAATCATTGAATATACAATTCCAAAAATGATCTCACATATAATCTAATCCTATTTTTTTTT